ATAATTACAACACGCATTTAGAAGACGTTCCTTTTTTCCATAGAAATGTCTTCGATCAAGAAAGCTTCCAAAAGATGTTGATTGTAAGTAATAGGATTGTTTACGAAGAAAAACTAATAAAAATTCGAATTCAAATACATAAGAATTATAGAAGAACCAAAAAAATCTTTGATTTTCTTTTGAAAAAGCATAACTAGATTTATTCGGAGTAATAAAACTATTCCAATTATCATATTCATGGAGAAAGAATCGCAAAAAATGCAAAGATGGCACATCTCGGACCCAGCATTGAAGGATTTGAACTAGGGTTTCCATATGGATGGGATGGGGTATTAATATTTCTGACACATAATTTAAATGTGAAAATTTGTCCTCTAAAAAGGGAAATATTGAATGAATAGATCGTAAATTGTGAGATTTTGGTCTTTCTTTTTCTTTTGAAGAAAATACTAATTGCAGCGAGAATGGAATTTCCACAATGGCTGCAAAACCTTCTGATACCATTTGAAAAAAAAACTGAGAATAAAAAAAATGGTTGCGCCCAATGGATCGATTTTGGTTAGAATCATTAACTGAATAAACCAAATAATTCTGTTGATACATTCGAGTAATTAAACGCTTCACAAGTACTGAACTAGATTTATTGTCAAAACCCAAAATTTCTACGGGTTCGTCAAAAATGGAACCGTTTAAACCATGACCATGAGCAAGCGTATAAATATACTCCTGAAAGAGAAGCGGATATAAAAAGTATTGCTGCCTAGATCTATCTTTTTCTAAATATCCTTGTAATTCTTCCATTTACATTTCTCTACTTGAAACAAAATGGAGGCAGGGGTGTTTCTTGGGCTATCAAATGATACATAGTGTAATATGGTCAGAACGAGGTTATGTATTATTGATATATTTACATTTTACATTATAGTAAGAAAAATCTATACCCCGGAGACGGAGAGTCCAATCAACGGATTTCTTTCCCCCTCTTTTCTAAACAATTGGTTTTTGTTCGGTATACTTAAAAGAGGTTAATAAATCCTTTATTTTTGCAACCGGATCACTCTTTTGATTTTGGAATCAAATTCTATTCTATTTATCAAAATACTGTTTCTTCTACACATCTGTCTACGCCAATCCATAATAAGGAATAATTAGGATTAAAAAAAAAAAGAATCAATAGTCCAACCATGGGAGAACCTTTTCCCGAATCAGGCACTAATCTATTTTTAACATCTAATTAGATCCGGTAATCATTCAAATTAAGAACATAAGCTCGTTGCTTTTTGTTTTACCATAATTGGAGCCATAGAACTCTATCCATTTATTCACTAGACCCAGGTGTAAATATGAATTTATTTTGCCCCATTCCAAACACAATATTTTGTATTTTTTAATGATCCATTAAAAAGAAAATAAACTTAAAGTTCTATATTTAAGAAAAAAATTTCATTAAATATTTTCTTTTTTCATTACTTTTTATTTAATGCATTTTTTTTTATTACGACATGCTGTTTTTTCCTTCATTACCTTTCAGGATCAGTCGTGGTCTTATAGACTCTACCAATAGTCTGGACGAATTCGTCACTTCATCCAAATGTGTAAAAGATCATAGTCGCACTTAAAAGCCGAGTACTCTACCATTGAGTTAGCAACCCATATAAATATGTAGATACGATCGAAATGAAAAATAAAAATTAATTGAATTGCACTAAAGGAACCCGGCAAAACCAAAACATTGAATTAGCAACAAATCGAAAAGAAAGATTTTATAATCAATTATAACCATCAAAATGTAAATACAAAAAAGGGGGCAGATCGGATTAAAAAACAACGGATTTCTTGTAGAGATGTTAAAATTTATTTACTTTAACGCCTATTTTCTTTAGAGAATTTGTAATTTTCATTAATAAAATATGTCTCGTATGTATAACAGTAAATCCGACCAACCCGCCATTTTTTTTGACTGAAGTGAAGGAAAAACCCAATATGGACATAGAAAAATAGATTTTTTTTATCTATGGTCGAATTATATTTGTTCAATACACCATTGTCAATATGAATGGAATGTTGATAAAACAAATCAAATTAAGTAAATGTAAATCAAATAAGGCCTTGTGTTGGATTGGCACAAGATAAATAAGAAAATTGACTCGAAACAAATAAGAAAGAGGTGGAGACAAAATCCCGAGCTCATTCAATCAATAGAGGTATAACAAGCAAAATGGATCCCACGCTTGCCGCTAGATTTCCACAACAAAAAAATAAATAAACTAACTCGAAGTTACTTCTTTAAATTTAAATAATTCTGCCTTCCTTAAAATATCATGAACAGTTACAGTAGGTTGAGCGCCGTTTTCAAGGAAATACAGAATAGCGGGAACATTTAAATAAGTTTGATTTTTTATCGGATCGTAAAACCCCACTTTTCGAAGATCTCTTCCTTCTCTTCGGGATCGAACATCAATTGCAACAATTCGATAGATGGCTCATTGGGATAGATATGAATAAACAACGCCCCCCCTAGAAACGTATAAGAGGCTTTCTCCTCATACGGCTCGAGAAGAAAAGATTCGAATTTCTGTATATAATATAATGGCAAATTAATATACAAAATAAAGAAATCACATTCGTACTCATAACTCAAGTAGAATAATTCTGAAAGAGTTCCAGGGGAAATCCTTAACCATTCATTTCTTGAGTCGTCTCTAACCTCTTTTGTTTGTCTCGTCTCGAATCTATTTTTATTCCTCATTCTGATCCAATTGTTAAGACAATTGAAAATAGTGTTTCCTTGTTCCGGAATCTTTTATCTTTGCTTGTTGAAATCATTGGGTTTAGACATTACTTCGGTGATCTTTACTCCTTTTCAAATTCAAAGAGGCAGCAACATACCTTTTGTTTTTTTCTATTCTATAGAAAGAAATACGAATGATTGATTTCTTTATAATACAAATACACTTTCTTTTGATCGAAACGGTTTTATTAATTCTTATAAATCTTACTTTTTTTTATTTCAAACTTATTTGAATTTTCACCATTTCGGTTTATATATTGAGGATATACTTACAAAGTTGGTCCGACTTATTGATTGCCATTAACCCTAGATTCTTCCTCCTGAAAAATGAATCAATCCTTTCTGCTCGAGCTTCATCATGTACTATTTAGATTGAAATCTAACAGAAATTAGGTTCTCAGTGGAACAGAACAAACTATGTCGAGCCAGGAGCATCTTTATTTTTATGGAAAATGGTGGATGTAAGAATCCACGGCAGATCATGTCCTTCAAGTCGCACGTTGCTTTCTGCCACATCGTTTCAAACGAAGTTTTACCATAACATTTCTCTAATTTTATTTCAAACCGATATGGAATTGATTCAATTTGGATGAAATCATGAATAGTCATTGGCTCAACGAATATAATATATAGATAATATATTATAGCAATATTATAACATTAATTTACTATTAATAATATATACATATAGTCTAATAGTATTAATATCTAGTAGTAAAACTTATTTATATCTTCAAAAAATTGTTCGGGACAGTAAATCAGGAAGGATCCCTTTTTTCTCGAACAAATAAACTATAAACCTTACAAAGAAAGACCCTTAATAGAGTCCCAATCCTGAAAATCCATTTTGAAACAAAAAACTATTCCAATGACCTCGAAAGGCTCGGGGTTTATTGATAAGAGAAATTTCTCGCACCTCCTCGAGTACCAAGGATTCATACATCTGAAAGAGAAAATAAGACCCACTGGTTATGATTTTTGCATATCTATCATAACCAACAAACTATTCTGACTGCGATTAATCGTGGCTATTTAAGTAATTCATAGAGCCCTTTCACTTAACCGAAGAAAGGCTGTTGTTACTAAAAATAGACGAATAGAAAATAGAAAAACAATACATATGTTTATTATGGTATATATATAATATGGTTATGGAATTGTGGATGGACCTTATTCATTTTTTTCTTTCGGATTCAAGAATCTTTTCACCAATTCCATAAAGTCAACTAAATGGAATAGAATACCCTCAATCGCTACATTACCATTACATCGATTTACAATTATTGATTTGAACCAGAGAATATACAAAAAACGAGGTTCGGATCAATTCGTTTTTCCTAATTTTTAGTTGCATTTTTTCATTCCAAAAATAAATTTTTGGCGAATCATCCACATTCAGGCTATGCTAATATTATCCATATTCATATTGAAGTTAGTTACTTAGAGTAACTAACTTCAATATCATGAAATGTGAATTCTCACATAATTCATTTTGAATAGAAATATCAAAGAAGGGTCTCTTTATTCCCTTCCCCCAAAACAAAACCTAAAAAAACTAAAGTAAATAAAGGGTATATCCCAATCCTACACTCTATGTAGAGCCTAAGGAGTAGGGAATTTTTAGCACTAATTTAATCACTAGTCTTCAAATTTCTAAACTAAAGCTGGGTTAGGAAAAAATGCAAATAAGATATTTATTTCTACCCGCAATTAACACCCGATTACATTTATCAGAAACGATCTGGGACGGAAGGATTCGAACCTCCGAATAACGGGACCAAAACCCGGTGCCTTACCGCTTGGCCACGCCCCATTTATATTTTTATTCGACACTAATAAACAATAATATTAGTATTGTCCATTCGTCAATTCAAGTCCCAATACATATTGGATATCTTGTTGCTAGGATTTCACACATGTAAAATGTAGACATATAAAAAAAAAAAAAAATTCATTGATCATTGTATGGAATTCAATTAAGATATTGTATGAAAGTGCAATTCCTTGTATTCTCATTTGAAAATGGAAAAAAGGAATTTTTGATTTGGATTTAGAAGAGTTCAAAGAAAAAAAAATATTTTTTGAACTGCCCTTTTCTTTATTCCTTTGGTTAAAGTAACTCATTCAAAATCAAATTATCTAATCGACAAGAACAAAATGTTTGTTATGCTTAATATCTTTAGTTTAATCTGTATCCATCTTAATTCTGTCCTTTATTCGAGTAGTTTTTTCTTCGCCAAATTGCCCGAGGCTTATGCCTTTTTCAATCCAATAGTAGACGTTATGCCCGTCATACCCGTACTCTTTTTCCTCTTAGCCTTCGTTTGGCAGGCTGCTGTAAGTTTTCGATGAAATCTTTAATACTCTCCTAAATTCATGATTTTTTTTTGAGAAAAAAAAAAAGATTCTAAAAATTAATAAGATCAGATAAATCTTACATTATGAACCCTCGATCCAAAAGTGGAAATTTTGTATATTGAATAACTGTAATCATGAATTTGGATCAATGGATTTCCCTGTTCGGACCTTCCAGCAAATAAGGACTTTATTGGATTCTACCCAATATAATACCTAATCGTGGATATATATATAACAATAAATTTTTGATAACGAAAGAATCTTATTACAAATAAATTTGTAATAATTACTTTTTTTTTTAACAAAAACACTCTACTTTAATTTAGATATTTATTTAGAAATTTAGATTTATAATTTAGGCTCCATACAAAATGGCGTATGTGGTACAAAAAAAAATAGGTAATCTATTCTCCCTTTCAAAAATGATCTTATCCTGGAGATTGTGTAATGCTTACTCTAAAACTCTTCGTTTATACAGTGGTGATATTCTTTGTTTCTCTATTCATCTTCGGATTCTTATCTAATGATCCAGGGCGCAATCCTGGACGTGAGGAATAAACATAAAAGATTCTTTGTTTTTCCCTACTCTTTTCTTAATTTAGTATTTTATCTATTCCATACAGTTAACTATCATAAAATGAAATCAAGGGATCGAGATTTTTTCGAATTTAAACGTCTCAAGCAAAGAGAGCGGAGAGAGAGGGATTCGAACCCTCGGTACAAATAACTCGTACAACGGATTAGCAATCCGACGCTTTAGTCCACTCAGCCATCTCTCCCAATTAAAAATTGAAAATTTTGGATGTGACGCATAAGGTTGAAGTAAAGATTGATCAAAAAACCTTGTTTTCCTTCCCTATTCCTTATCACGAGTCTTTATCCTTATTAGATTACGATTCGAGGAATATGTTATAAAAATAAAAAATAGATTATAAAATTCAAATAGATAATATCTATCTAATTATATTAGATTTATATATTTATATTTAATTATATTATTTATATATTAAATACTATATTAAATATAGCATAATATGTATTAATATGTATATAGTATCATATGATTATGATAATGTATAAACTAAAATAACAAAACAAATATATATATATAAGAAAACCTAGGAAGGAATAGAATAGGAATATATAGGATATCTATATATTTGATCATCAATTAATTTAATTTATATAATGATTCGAAACGGATATCACCGATAGAAAGAATACCTTACTTCTTTTATTTTGTACGAAAGATTTATCCCCCGGCCCGCTTAAGTACTGGCCGGGCCAGTACTTCTTTTTTTGTTCTAATGAATCATTTCTGGATAAAACAATTTATTTTTGATTTCATATCAAATCATACTTTGACTTTGTTATTGAAGTAGGAACAAGGCAAGGGCAGTTTTCATTCCCATTCCTGCAGTGGGAGTGTATTAATTTTTAATAATAAAGAATTAAGACTTTCTTATTATTTTTTTTTTCCTCACCTCAAGTCTCCTTAGGTAAAAATACATGTCAACAGTAGAATTTTAATGACTCTGATGCCATCTTGATTGTGTTTCACCGCTTTGTTCGACAAATGGTCCATCCATATACAATAATGAAATTGTAGCGGGTATAGTTTAGTGGTAAAAGTGTGATTCGTTCTACTGACAACTTAACCGGTCATAGTTAAGGGGTCTTTCCGTTTTTTTTTTTTTCATATTCTGGTCAAAAAACTTTATTTCTGAAAAAGGGTTCATCCTTTACCTCTTAATGACATATTTGAGGGCAAATATACATTTTCACGATTTACATCCAAGAGTTAATTAGAAATTGAATAAAGAAAAATTGGATTATGGGGTCGTGAAGCATAATTTTTTTTTTGAATTCGATCAACTCTTCCAATTGAATAAGTATGAGTCAAAAATCTATGGATGAAGATACAAAAGTGTATTTCCAATCGTAACTAAATCTTCAATTTTTGTGTCGTAAAAGGGGAATTGAAGCCAATAGCTAGAAAACGATAGTTTTGGTTTACTAGAACCGTCGTCATATTGTTTAAGCTCGGTGGAAACCAAATTCTTTTCCTCAGGATTCTTGGAATAGAAATAGGGAACGAAGTAACTAGACTAGGCGGATTTGATATAAACCTCCTCCTCTGGAAGGATCATCTAGAAAGCAAGTTTTTTTGTATACATTCAGACAGAAAAGCTGACATAGATGTTATGGGTCCGTTTATTCTCTGAGAATATGTCGATTTTCCATAAAGGAGCCGAATGAAGCCAAAATTTCATGTTCGGTTTTGAATTAGAGACGTTAATAATAATCAACCAACGTCGACTATAACCCCTAGCCTTCCAAGCTAACGATGT